AATGTCTCCTTGCATACTATGGATTCCAAACATTCATGATCTGTCTCTGGATGCGTCGAATTACTTATCCCTCGGTCTATTAGTGAACCATCTCTCCAGGGATTGTGAAAGATCCTCCAATAGCAATATTCTTGTTATTGCGTCGACTCATATTCCCAAAAAAGTGGATCCCGGTCTAATAGCTGCGAATAAATTCAATACGTGCATTAAGATACGAAGGCTTCTTATTCCACAACAACGAAAGCACTTTTTCACTCTTTCATATACTCGGGGATTTCCTTTGGAAAAGAAAATCTTCCATACGAATGCTAGTGGATTCGGGTCCATAACCATGGGTTCCGATGTACGAGATCTTGTATCACTTACCAATGAGGCCCTATCAATTAGTATTACACAGAAGAAATCCATTATAGACACTAATACAATTCGATCCGCTCTTCATAGAAAAACTTGGGATTTGCGATCCCAGGTAAGCTCGGTTCAGGATCATGAGATCCTTTTCTATCAGATAGGAAGGGCTGTTGCACAAACAGTACTTCTAAGTAATTGCCCCATAGATCCTATATCTATCTATATGAAGAAATCATCTATGGAAGGGGATTCTTATGTGTACAAATTGTACTTCGAGCTTGGAACGAGCATGAAGAGATTAACGATACTTCTTTATCTTTTGAGTTGTTCTGCCGGATCGGTCGCTCAAGATCTTTGGTCTCCACCCGGACCCGATGAAAAAAATTGGGTCACTTCTTATGGATTCCTTGAGAATGATTCTGATCTAGTTCGTGGCCTATTAGAAGTAGAAGGCGCTCTCTTGGGATCCTCACGGACAGAAAAAGATTGCAGTCAGTTTGATAATGATCGAGTGGCATTGCTTCTTCGGCACGAACCAAGGAGTCCCTTAGATATGATGCAAAATGGATCTTGTTCTATCGTTGATCAGAGATTTCTATATGAAAAATACGAATCGGGGTTGGAAGAAGGAGACCTCGACCCACAAGAGATAGAGGAGGATTTATTCAATCACATAGTTTGGGCTCCGAGAATATGGCGCCCTTGGGTCAATCTATTTGATTGTATCGAAAGGCCCAATGAATTGGGATTTCCCTATTGGTCATTTCGGAGCAAGCGGATCATTGATCACGAAGGTGAAGAGGATGAGCTTCAAGAGAATGAAGAGAAGGATTCGGAGTTCGTGCAGAGTGGAACCATGCAGTACCAGACACGAGATAGATCTTCCACAGAACAAGGCTTTTTTCAAATAAGCCAATTCATTTGGGACCCTGCGGATCCATTCTCTTTCCTATTCAAAGATCAGCCCTCTGTCTCTCTGTTTTCACGCCGAGAATTCTTTGCAGATCAAGAGATGCCAAAAGTGCTTCTTACTTCCCAACCAGGTCCTTCTAGATCTGGATCTATGAGAGATCTCAGAGAAGACTGGTTCATCAATAATACGCAAGAAAAAGAAAAGCACTTCGAATTGTTGATTCATCGCCAGAGATGGCTTAGAACCAATCGTTCATTATCTAAATCTAAGGGATCTTTCCGTTCTAATACTCTATTCGAGAGTTATCAGTATTTATCAAATCTCTTCCTATCTAATGGAAGGCTATTGGATCAAATGACAAAGACATTGTTGAGAAAGAGATGGCTTTTCCCGGATGAAATGAAACATTTGATTCCTGTAATAGGAGAAAGCTTTCCCATTCCTTAGCCGGAAAGATATGTGGCCATGAAAGAGGGATTAAGCGGAACAGAATTGACCGAGTGGTAGAGTCGTGGAAAAAGTTGTTTCTTTCCTATTTTGGACCTTAGCTCCATGGAACAATATGCTACTGCTGAACGATGGAAGAATTGAAATCTTAGATCAAAACACTATGTATGGATGGTTATGGATGGTATGAACTGCCTAAATAAGAATTCTTGAGCGGCGAACAACTAGAGCCTATTACTCTACTCATTACATCAAAAGAGGGTCCATTAATGAAAGATATAAATCTATTGGAAAATAAAAAGTACGCATGTCTGATGAAAGGTCGATGGATCTTCTCAATTGGAAGATCTCCTATATTACTACTATATGGATAATACACATTCCGCGAGCCTAATTCGAATTGTTTTGTTCGGAAGCAAAGATATCCACGGGGCCGGTTCGTCCTATTCAGATATTCACGACCAAGAGGTACTGAATTCTCTTTCGGATAGGCCCCGGAAAGGAGAAGAAAGGTTGGAATGCCAACAAAGGTCTATTATCAAATTCACCCGACCCAATAGTACCCATTTTGGGAACGTCCAGTGCCAGAGTCACTGAATGGGTAAATCCCCAATCCCTAAAACGGACTATGTAAAGTACTTTATCTGCTGGGTTGGGCTACGGGCGGGCATTTTACCGGAGGTTTCTATTGTATCAATCTATCCCTGTGTGATTCCTGTTGAAGTATATACTCGGGGGTGGGTGCGGGGCGGACGATTTCAAAGCGGACTCCCCATTCATTAGATAGAG